ACAACGCATATAAAAGATCAAAAAACAATGAAAAAAAAATATATGGGAATTAGAATAGAAGAAGTCAGTAAAGAGGTTTCTCGATGGTCATACAAATTAACCGACGAGTTGGAAGAAGAAGAAAATGAAGAAGAATTGGCGGAAGAAGATCCTTATATTTATTCAAGAAGAGCCAAACATGTGGTAATTTCTAAAGAGAATGATCAGAATACCTATTCTATTTCTAGTACTAAGAATACTATTAACAATGATGAAAATGATGATCAAATAGAAGAGGAAGAGGTGTCTTTGATAGATTACTCCCAACAATCGGATTTTCGTCGCAATCTAATCAAAGGATCCATGCGCGCTCAAAGACGTAAAACAGTTATTTGGGGCATCTTTCAAGGGAATTTAAATTCCCCCCTTTTTTTTGATCGCCTAGACAAAACATCTTTTTTTTCGTCTTTTGATATCAACGAAATTAAGAATCTCATTTTGAGGAATTGGATGGGGAGAGAAAAAGAATCAGAATTAAAAATTTCCTATTTTGATTTGGAAAATGAAGATACAAAAGAAGAAAAGGAGAAAGAGAAAAAAATATATATAAATGACCAGATAGAAATATCCGAAACTGGGGATACCTTTATGTTTGCTCAAGCACTAAGAAGTTTTATATTATTAACCCAATCTTTTCTTAGAAAATACATTATATTGCGTTCATTAATAATAGCTAAAAATATTTTCCGTATTCTATTATTCCAATCCCCCGAGTGGGACGAGGATTTCAAGGAATTGAATAGAGAAATACATATTAAATGCACCTATAGTGGTGTTCCATTATCAAAAACAGAATTTCCCCCAGATTGGTTAACAGAAGGTATTCAGATAAAGATTCTATCTCCTTTCTGTCTAAAACCTTGGCAAAAATCTAAGGTACGATCTCATCATAGAGATCCAATAAAAAAAAAAAATAAAAAAAAAAAATTTTGTTTTTTAACAGTCTATGGAATGGAAGCGAAAATTCCCTTTGGTTCTCCCCGAAAACGACCTTTTTTTTTTAAACCTATTTTTAAAGAACTCAAAAAAAACAAGTTGAAAAAGAACTTTTTACAAGTTCTAAAATTTTTAAAGAAAGAAAAAAAATACTTTCTAAAAATTGGAAAAGAAGAAACAAAATGGGTCATCAAAATAGTTCGAGTTATCAAACTAATAATGAAAAACCTGGAGAAAGTCAATCCAATTTTCTTATTTGAATTGAGGAAAAAAAAAGTATATGAAACGAACAAAAATAAAAAAGATTTCAAAAGAAATAATCAGATTCTTCGCGAATCGCCCGTTCTAATTCGAAAGATGAATTGGTTAAATTATTCACTAATAGAAAAAAGAATGAAAGATCTTTCTGATAAGACAATCAAAATAAGGAATCAAATTGAACGAACCGCAAAAGACAAGAAAAAAAAAGAAATAGTTTTAATTTATGATAATAAAAGATCGGGTTCACAGAAACATATTTGGAAAATATTAAAAAGTAAAAATATCCGATTAATGCGTAAATCACACTACTTTATTAAATCATTCATTGAAAAAATATACATAGATATTTTGCTCTGTACCATTTCTCAGATAAATGCACAACTTTTCTTTGAATCAACAAAAAAGATCTTTAAGAAATCCATTTACAACAATGAAAGAAATCAAGCAAAAGAAGGAATTGATGAAAAAAATAAAAATAAAATGAATTTAAATTTGACTATAAAAAAATTGTTTTCAAATACTGATAATACTGAGAATTGGAATCAAAATTCCAATACTTATTGGAATGTATCTTCCCTGTCCCAAGCATATGTATTTTACAAATTATCACAAACCCAATTACTTAACCAATTAGTGAATCAGTATCACTTGAGACCTGTACTTCAATATCAAGGGAGCTATCCTTTTTTTAAGGATAAATTAAAAGACTGTTGTATGATACACGGAATATTTAATTACAAACCAAGACATAATAAAATTCATACGTATGTAATGAACGAATGGAAAAACTGGTTAAAAGGTCATTATCAATACGATTTATCTCAAAAAAAAAAGTCTCTTTTAGTACCTAAAGAATGGCGAAATAGAATAAATCAACGTCGTATGATTCAAAACAAGGAATCAATCAAATTTGATTTATATCAAAAATACAAATGGAAAAAACATTACAGATATGATCTTTTATCATATAAATACATAAGCCTTCCAAATTCATACATTTCTCGATCAACATTAGAAAGAAATGGGGACCCAGAAATTCCATATAATTTAAATACATTGAAACCTGAATCATTTTATGTATTGGTAAGTATACCTAGTAATGATTATCTCGAAAAAGGATATCTTATTGCTAGGAATACAAATTTGTATAGAAAATATTTTGATTGTAAAATTCTTCATCTTTGTTTTATAAACAATATTGAGATCTGGACCAATGCACATATTGGCATAAAGATTCAGAAAAATACTAAGACTGAAATTAAGAATTTCCAAAAAATGGAAAAAAAAAATCTTTTTTCTCCTATGATTGATCCAGATATCAAATCACGCAATCAAAAAAGTATCTTTTTTGATTGCATGGGAATGAATAAAGAAAGGTTCTACGATACCCCATTAAATCACGATACTATATCCAATCTAGAACCTTGGCTCTTCCCAGAATTTGTGCTACTTTTTGATATATATAAGATTCAACCTTGGATCATCCCAATCAAATCACTCTTTTTTCATTTTTATAGAAATGAAAAAAGAAAAAATATTCATAAGGGCCAAGAAAATCTTGTATTGAATCTACTAAAAAAAAAAAAGAAAAAAGCTGTTGAAGAAGATTACGCAAGATTAGAAACGAAAAAAGGTAGAAAAAACCAATATGAGAATGAAAATGAAATGGAACTAGATTCCTTTTTGAAAAAATATTTCCTTTTTCAATTAAGATGGGCTAATTTATTGAATCAAAAAATACTAAAAAATATAAAGATATATTGTCTCCTACTTAGGCTGATAAATACAAAGGAAATTACTATATCCTCTATTCAAAGAGGTGAAATAAATCTAGACGAAATGCTTATTCACAAGGACCCAGTCCTTGCAGAAGTGATTAGAAAGGGAATATTTATTATTGAACCAATTTGTCTATCGAAAAGAAGGGACGGAAAATCTATTATATATCAAACTATGGATATTTCAATGGATATTTCATCGGTCGATAATAAGAAGCACCAAACGAATAAAAAATACAAAAAAAAAATATATAGTGAGAAAGGGGGGTTTGATAAATTCATTGCACAACACAGCAACAGATTTTGGAGTGGAGACAAAAATCATTATGATTTCCTTGTTCCTGAAAATATTCTATCTCCCAGACGGCGGAGAGAATTTCGAATTCGAATTTGTTTCAATTCCCGGAATTGTAATGTTGTGGATAGAAATCCAATATTTTGCAATGAAAACAAAATAAGAAACTGTGGGCAATTTTTGAATGAGGACAAACATATTAATACAGATGGAAAAAATTTCATGAAATTCAAATTGTTTCTTTGGCCCAATTATCGATTAGAAGATGTAGCTTGTATGAATCGCTATTGGTTTGATACTAATAACAGCAGTCGTTTCAGTATGTCAAGAATACATATGTATTAACAATTAAGAATAAATTCAATTCCAATGAAAAATTCAAAAATTTAGAGTGGATTTCAGAGTGTCTCAATTTTCACTAGGAGGAGCGGAATCACCTTAAGGGAAAAGAATTTATTCTCTTTCGTGAATACATATATGTTTTGTATATTTGATCCAAATCAAATATACAAAACATAAACAAAAAACAAAGTAATATATGAATGAAATCCAATTTTGATGTATACTAGATGAAAATAACTGGCATAAAAAATATTATTCTTTTTCCTGATCGGTAAAATTCACAGAAAATAAAGATATAAATTTTCATTTATGGTCCAAAATGCATTCATCTCAGTTATTACACAAGAAGAAAAAGAAAAAAATAGTGGGTCTGTTGAATTTCAAGTATTCCATTTCACCAGTAAGATCCGGAGACTTACTTCACATTTAGAATTGCACAAAAGAGATTTTTTATCACAAAGGGGTCTACGAAGAATTCTGGGAAAACGTCAACGATTATTGACTTATTTGTCAAATAAAAACAAAGTGCGTTATAAGAAATTAATGGATAAGTTAGATATTCGGGAACCAAAAACCCGTTAATTTCATTTGAGTTTCTTATTATTTTATTATTCTTATCCTTGTTCTTTTTTCTTTTTTCATTCTTTTTTTATTAGTTCAGTTATTATTTTTTTTTTATTTTAAGAAATTCATGAAATAATGAATTAAGGAAAAAAATATGACTGTACCGGCTACAAGAAAAAATTTCATAATAGTCAATATGGGTCCTCACCACCCATCAATGCATGGTGTTCTTCGGCTGATCGTTACTCTGGATGGTGAAGATGTTATTGACTGTGAACCTATATTGGGCTATTTACACAGAGGGATGGAAAAAATAGCGGAGAACCGAACAATTATACAATATTTGCCTTATGTAACACGTTGGGATTATTTAGCTACTATGTTCACAGAAGCAATAACAGTAAATGCACCAGAACGATTGGAAAGTGTTCAAGTGCCGAAAAGGGCCAGTTATATCAGAATGATTATGTTGGAGCTGAGCCGTATAGCCTCCCATTTGTTATGGCTTGGACCTTTTATGGCCGATATCGGTGCACAGACTCCCTTTTTCTATATTTTCAGAGAGAGGGAATTGATATATGATCTATTCGAAGCCGCCACAGGTATGCGGATGATGCATAATTATTTCCGCATCGGAGGAGTAGCTGCGGATTTACCTTATGGCTGGATAGATAAATGTTTTGATTTCTGTGATTATTTTTTAACAGAAGTTTTTGAGTATCAAAAACTCATTACGCGAAATCCCATTTTTTTGGAACGAGTTGAAGGAGTGGGCATTATTAGTGGGGAGGAGACAATAAATTGGGGTTTATCAGGACCAATGTTACGAGCTTCTGGAATCCAATGGGATCTTCGTAAAGTTGATCGTTATGAGTGTTACAATAAATTTGATTGGGAAGTCAAATGGCAAAAAGAAGGCGATACATTAGCTCGTTATTTAGTACGAATCGGTGAAATGCAAGAATCCATAAAAATCATTCAACAGGCTCTAGAAGGAATTCCTGGAGGACCTTATGAGAATTTAGAAAACCGCCGCTTTCATAGGACAAAGAATTCTGAATGGAATAATTTTGAATATAGATTTATTACTAAAAAACTTTCACCCAATTTTGAATTTTTAAAACAAGAACTTTATGTAAGGGTAGAGGCCCCAAAAGGAGAATTAGGAATTTATTTAATAGGAGATAGTAGCGTTTTCCCCTGGAGATGGAAAATTCGTCCACCCGGCTTCATCAATTTGCAAATTCTTCCCCAGCTAGTTAAAAGAATGAAATTGGCTGATATCATGACGATACTAGGTAGTATAGATATCATTATGGGAGAAGTTGATCGTTGAAATGATAATTGATACGACTGAAGTAAAAACTATCAATTCTTTTTCTATATTAGAGTCCTTAAAAGAAGTCTATGGAATCCTATGGATTTTTGTCCCCATTTTTACCCTTGTCTTAGGAATCACAATGGGGGTATTAGTAATCGTGTGGTTAGAAAGAAAACTATCCGCAGCAATACAACAACGTATTGGACCTGAATATGCCGGCCCAATAGGAATTCTTCAAGCTTTAGCAGATGGGACCAAACTCTTTTTGAAGGAGGATCTTCTTCCATCTAGAGGGAATATTCGTTTGTTTAGGGTCGGACCTTCTATAGGGGTTATCTCAATTCTACTAAATTATTTAGTAATTCCTTTTGGATATCACCTTGTTTTAGCTGATCTCAGTATAGGTGTTTTTTTCTGGATTGCTATTTCAAGTATTGTCCCCATTGGTCTTCTTATGTCAGGATATGGATCAAATAATAAGTATTCCTTTTCAGGCGGTCTACGAGCTGCAGCTCAATCAATTAGTTATGAAATACCATTAACTCTATGTGTGTTAGCAATATCTCTACGTGCGATTCGTTTGAACATGAACTTTTTTCTCTATTTTCTATAAAAGAAATAGAATTCAATATGGAAATAGGAATATGAAATAAAAGAATAAAAAGAAGAAAAGATTTGTTGTTTTCAACATTTAAGTTCGATGAGTTAAACCAGATAGTTCTATGAGTGAAACAAAACTGCTCCTCAATTTGCAGTAAAACAAGAAAAATCTCATTCCCCTAGGTACAAGAAGGAAATTGAAGTAAACATAAGTTGTTTACCCCAAGATTGAGATTCTTTGATTAATCGTCATATCTTGAAGCGGATGCAAAAGATCAACTGTATTTCTTACTATACTGGGGATCAATCAAAAAGAAGTGGGCAGTTAGGAACACCAAAGTACGCAAAGGATGAGTAATGGAAAGAATGTAAAGTATCAAAAAAGGGGTTTTTGCATAAAAAGAATCATAATAAGGGCTTGAAGTTGGTAGAAATAATCAAGCAGTACTTCCCCACGATTCCAATCTAGAGTATGCTACTATTCGCTGATTCAAGAAATGACTATCAAGAACGAATTAATCCTTTATTTTCTTTTTTTTTTTTAGTTTTCAGAAAGAAGAACAGGAACAATACAAATAGAATGCAATACAAGAATATAATAAAAAAGAATAAAAAGGGAATAATAAGAAAATATTGAGTTCTTCGTTTCTTCATACATATGCATATGGAAATTCTTATCATGATTCATTAACTAAAACTAATGCCCAATTCTTTCTATTTATGAATAGAACGAGTATTTGATTTAAGGATTAAGTTATTGCTGAACAAAGAGAAATTTTGATTATTTTCATTATATTCTCATTATAAGGGATGAGATCAATTCGGAAGTGCTTTTTCTTATTCTAGCAGACAGAATTTTATTGGTCGAATTGAGGCCTCTCCAACCTCCAATGTATCTCTCCATTCTATTTACCTAGGGTCCAAGGAGAGCAATAATACTGAACCAGTCCTTACCTTACATTTATTTGTGGCCATAGAGGAGCCGTATGAAGCTTAGGTTTCATGTACGGTTTTGGAATAGCGATGGGAGCAGTGATGTTATCATCGACTAGAATTATCTAACAGTTCAAGTACAGTTGATATAATTGAGGCACAGTCCAAATATGGTTTTGGGGGATGGAATCTGTGGCGTCAGCCCATAGGGTTTCTAGTTTTTATAATGTCTTCTCTAGCAGAATGTGAAAGATTACCCTTTGATTTACCGGAAGCAGAGGAGGAATTAGTAGCAGGTTATCAAACCGAATATTCCGGTATAAAATACGGGTTATTTTATCTTGCTTCTTACCTAAATCTATTAGTTTCTTCATTATTTGCAACAGTTCTTTACTTAGGTGGGTGGAATTTTTCTTTTCCGTTCATATCTCTTACTGAACTTGTTGGAATAAATAAAATGGTTAGAATCTTTGTAATACCAATTGGTATCTTTATTACTTTAGCTAAAGCTTTTTTGTTTCTGTTCATTCCTATCACAACAAGATGGACTTTACCTAGGATGAGAATGGATCAATTATTAAATCTTGGATGGAAATTTCTTTTACCTATTTCTCTAGGTAATCTATTATTGACAACTTCTTCTCAACTTGTTTCACTATAAACTAGAAAAAAAGAAGAAATTCAGAGAAAACAATAATGAGATTCTAGATTCAGAACTTCTCTCAACCAAGAGAAAGAAACATAAATTTTATTCATGGATATCTATAATATGTTCCCTATGGTTACTGGGTTCATGAATTATGGCAAACAAACAATACGAGCTGCAAGGTACATTGGACAAAGTTTCATAATTACCTTATCCCATACAAATCGTTTACCTGTAACTATTCAATATCCTTATGAAAAATCAATCACATCAGAGCGTTTTCGTGGTCGAATCCACTTTGAATTTGATAAATGTATTGCTTGTGAAGTATGTGTTCGCGTATGTCCCATAAACCTTCCCATTGTTGATTGGAATTTTGAAAAAGATATTAAGAAAAAACAATTGCTTCATTATAGTATTGATTTTGGGGTCTGTATATTTTGCGGTAACTGTGTCGAGTATTGTCCAACAAACTGTTTATCGATGACTGAAGAATATGAACTTTCCACTTATGATCGTCACGAATTGAATTATAATCAAATTTCTTTGGGTCGGTTACCAATGTCAATAATGAAAGATTACACAATTAAAACAGTTAGAGTTATGGATTCAACAACTCAAATGAAAAAGGAAAAAGCCCTTTGTTCAAGAATGATTACCAATTACTAAGATTTGGTTTGGAATAAAGTAGGATTAGCCAAAAAACTTTCTTTTATCTATCTAATGATATTCATCTTTTTTTTTCATTCAATTAAAAAACATGAAATATTTTGCCTTCTTTATTTATCTTTTCTTTTATAATGGATTTACCTGGACCAATACATGATATTCTTGTAGTATTTCTGGGATTAGTTCTTATATTAGGAGGTCTGGGAGTGGTATTACTTCCAAATCCCATTGATTCTGCCTTTTCATTGGGATTGGTTCTTATTTGTATATCCTTATTCTATATTTCATTGAATTCCTCTTTTGTAGCTGCCGCACAGTTCCTTATTTATGTGGGAGCCATAAATGTATTAATCATATTTGCTGTGATGTTCATGAACAGTTCAGAATATTCCAACGATTCCTATTTGTGGACCATTGGAGATAGGATCACCTCACTGGTTTGTACAAGTATTTTTTTTTCATTAATGACTACTATCCCAGATACGTCATGGTCCGGAATTTTTCGGACTACAAGATCAAATCAGATTATAGAACAGGACTTAATAAGTAACGTTCAACAAATTGGGATTCATTTATCCACAGATTTTTATCTTCCTTTTGAACTCATTTCTATAATTCTTTTAGTTTCCTTGATAGGTGCAATTACTATGGCTCGCCAATAATCTAATAAGAAAGAAGAACTTCTCTTTTGAGAATAAAAGAATGAAAATGGATTTCATCTATTTTATTTCAATCTACTTTGAATATCTTCTTTTGTTCTGTAATTCTTCTATTCTAGTCAGCTGAATCAGTTTAATTTGAATTTTTGTTCATATTGAAATGAATCGAGATTGATGAGGAATTTATCAATGATGTTAGAGCATGTACTTTTTCTAAGTGTTTATTTATTTTCTATTGGTATCTATGGACTGATCACAAGCCGAAGCATGGTTAAAGCACTTATGTGTCTTGAGCTTATGCTGAATTCGGTAAATCTAAATCTCGTCACATTTTCCGATCTATTTGATAGTCGGCAATTAAAAGGAGAAATTTTTTCAATCTTTGTTATAGCCATTGCGGCTGCTGAAGCAGCTATTGGGCTAGCTATTGTTTCGTCCATACATCGTAACAGAAAATCAACTCGTATCAATCAATCAAATTTGTTGAATAATTAATTATAATTCTTCTATTTTCACATAAAAATCAAAACATAAGACTTTTAGAATATTCTAAAAAGAATCGAAAATAAAAATAGAATCCAATACATCAGTAGAAGTAGAAATAGATTCTAATAGAATTAGAATGCAATAAGAATTAAATAGAATATTATATTATTCCTTTTTATTTTCTTTCTTCTCTTTTTTTATGATCTAGAGCTACTAACCTTTTTTATCTAGTATGAATCTGATATAGAATATATCGTCATATCTTCAATTCTATTTCTATATACTAGAATATTTCTATTCTATATTGAAATTAATCTATTTCTGCAAATTACTAATACTAATATATATATATATATATATATATTTATATATATACATATTAGTACATTATATTATATTAATAATATTAGAACTTAATATTCTCTATCTAAATTAGAATTAGTTAGAATTAGATTCTTTCTATTTGATTTGTTTGATTTGATAGAATTCAGATTTTCTATATGAATAGGATTACTTAAGATTCCTAGAATTCTACTAAATTCTCAATTGAAATTTTCCATTCTAGGAAATTTAATTGAATTAAGACAAAAATATAGAAATTCTCTAAATTCAATAAGAATTAAGATCTTCTTTTTAATATAAAAATATAGTAAAATTAACATGAATTGAATTCGTATGTACAACTCATATTTCATGGTTACGGAAATCAAAGTATCTTGGCCTTTCTCATAAACAGATTTGAAAATCTATTGATTCTTCAAATTTTGATAAATTATTGATTCGTCTGGTGTTTACAATAGAAAAAATATAGGATTTCTTTCATTTTCTATTTTACCAGATCGAAAATCTTTTGTGTTCAAAACTGGAATTTCTAGACCCAATGTCACATTCAGTAAAGATTTATGATACATGTATAGGGTGTACCCAATGTGTTCGAGCTTGCCCCACGGATGTATTGGAAATGATACCTTGGGACGGATGTAAAGCTAAGCAAATTGCTTCTGCGCCAAGAACTGAGGATTGTGTAGGTTGTAAGAGATGTGAATCCGCTTGCCCGACGGATTTTTTGAGTGTCCGTGTTTATTTATGGCATGAAACAACTCGCAGCATGGGTCTTTCTTATTGATATGTGACAAAAAACTCCACTTGAATCATTTGATTCCTCTTTACCGACCAAAGTCCGTACTCGAGAAAAGAAAATCTATTATTCTTCTCTCGAGCACGGGGTTTCTCGTCAAATTTTATCTTGTCTTTATCACGAGTTATTTTCCTTGGTTAACAATACTTCTTATTTGGCCCATATTTGCGGGTTCTTCAATTGTCTTTTTCCCTCATAGGGGAAATAAGGTTTATAGGTGGTATACTCTATGCATATGTATCCTAGAGCTCCTTCTAATGACCTATGTATTTTGTTATCATTTCCAATTGGACGATCCCTTAACCCAATTGAAGGAGGATTCAAAATGGATCAATCTTTTTGATTTTCACTGGAGACTGGGAACCGATGGACTTTCCATAGGACCCATTTTACTTACAGGATTTATCACTACTTTAGCTACTTTAGCAGCTTGGCCAGTTACTCGAAATCCGCGATTTTTCTATTTCTTGATGTTAGCAATGTATAGTGGCCAAATAGGATCATTCTCTTCTAGAGACCTTTTACTTTTTTTCATCATGTGGGAATTAGAATTAATTCCTGTTTACTTACTTTTATCCATGTGGGGAGGAAAAAAACGCCTGTACTCGGCTACAAAGTTTATTTTGTGCACTGCAGGAGGTTCTATTTTTCTTTTAATAGGAGTTTTAGGTATGGGTTTATATGGTTCCAATGAACCGACATTAGATTTAGAAAAATTAGCTAATCAATCGTATCCTGCAGCATTGGAAATAATACTCTATTTTTGTTTTCTTATTGCTTATGCTGTCAAATCGCCGATGATACCCCTACATACATGGTTACCAGATACCCATGGGGAAGCACATTACAGTACATGTATGCTTTTAGCTGGAATCTTATTAAAGATGGGAGCATATGGATTGATTCGGATCAATATGGAATTATTAGCTAACGCTCATTCGAGATTTTCTCCCTGGTTGGTGATAGTAGGAATAATACAAATCATTTATGCAGCTTCAACCTCTCTTGGTCAGCGCAATTTAAAAAAACGTATTGCCTATTCTTCTGTATCTCATATGGGTTTCATAATTTTAGGAATTGGTTCTCTAACTGGCATGGGACTCAATGGAGCCATTTTACAAATACTCTCTCATGGATTGATTGGTGCTGCACTTTTTTTCTTAGCGGGAACGAGTTGTGATAGAATACGTTTTGTTTATCTCGAAGAGATGGGGGGGATATCTATCCCAATGCCAAAAATATTTACCATGTTTAGTAGTTTCTCGATGGCTTCTCTTGCATTGCCCGGAATGAGTGGTTTTGTTGCGGAATTCTTAGTCTTTTTTGGAATAATTACCAGCCAAAAATATCTTTTCATGCCAAAAATGTTAATTACTTTTGTAATGGCAATTGGAATGATATTAACTCCTATTTTTTTATTATCTATGTTACGTCAGATTTTCTATGGATACAAGCTATTCAATATTCCAAACTCAAAATTTTTTGATTCTGGACCACGAGAACTATTTGTTTCGATCTGTATCTTTCTACCTGTAATAGGAATTGGTATTTATCCTGATTTCGTTCTCCCGTTATCGGTTGACAAGATACAAGTTATACTATCTAAATTCTTTTTATAGATTCAATAAGAAATAATTTTCATTTCTTAAAAAGAAAGTCTTAGAATTCTTTGACTTTCCTATTTTCACGATTTTTCGTTGTACAATGAAAAAAAAAGAAGAGTGAATTATAATTGTAATGAGATACATCTAGAGTTTTTGAGAACCTTTTGAATAATTCCTCCATTCAAACGGTTTTCAAAAACTCGCACAAATTTTCATTGTGTATCAGATGATGTTTTTATGTATTCTTCATGTAGTTTATTTAATTAGATATTAATTGGAATGAACCATAACTATGGAACCCGATTCCTAATAGATTGATCCCAAAATAGCATATCCAAATTAGGAGAAATCCTATAGAAGCCACAAATGCCGAATTTGTGCCTTGGTCTTGCAATTTTGGATTTGTTCTAATATGTAAATAAATTGCAAATATGGTCCAAGTAATAAATGCCCAAGTTTCCTTAGGGTCCCAATTCCAATAAGAACCCCATGCTTCATTAGCCCATACTGCTCCAGAAAGAATGCCTATGGTTAAAAAGGTAAACCCTAAACTAATGACACGATAACTCCAATAATCCAAACGCTGAATTAATTGATATTTGTAAAAATTTTGAAATGAGAGAAAAGAAGTCTTTTTTAATACACTTCCCTTTTCGTTCAAATATTCCATCTCACCAAAGAAAAAAGACTTCCTAAAACTTAAAAAATCGATGTTTTTTTGAAATGTAATCACTATAAGAGCAACTGATAATAACGATCCGCATAAAAGAGCTGCATAGCTCAATAGCATCATACTGACATGCATCATTAACCACTGAGATTGTAGAGCAGGTACTAAGATTGCGGATTGATGCATTTCAGTTAAAAGACCTGACGTGGCGAAACCTTGGGTAAAAATGGCACTTGGTGCAGTTATTGCGCTTAAATCATTTTTAGGATTCCCAAGATACGGAATCATATGAATAATGGATAAACTCCAGGAAAGGAAGATTAATGATTCGTATAAATTACTTAAGGGAAAATGTCCCGAAGAAATCCAACGAATAACTAAAAACCCTGTTATAGAGAAAAAAGTAGCTATCATCCCTTTTTCTGATGAATTACGTAATCCTTCGATTTCGTAGACTAATAAATTCATCAAATGAATCAGAATCACAATTGATATGATCGAAAAGGAAATATGAGTTAATATATGTTCTAAGGTCACAAATATCATAAAAAAGGGTCCCTATAAAATAATTGAAATTGAGGATTAAATCTAATAGAATATTAGAATCTAATTCTATTAGATCTATTGTGTCTATAATAGGAATTATTTATGCCGCCACTCGGACTCGAACCGAGATGCTCTAGCACTGCTTCCTAAGAGCAGCGTGTCTACCAATTTCACCATGGCGGCTTGCCTTAAAGAATCTTAGTAAATTCATGTTGAATTGTCGATATTCAATAGAGTTTAGTAAACAATGAAGAAAGATTCATTTCCATATGAATGGAAATTCATATGGAAATGTTCAATATAAATAATACTGAATTAGTATCTTCGGAGGTATCAAATTCATGATTTTTTTTTCAAACGATTTTGAGACCCAACACCTTAGTCTAAAGTATAATGAAATATTCAGATTCTTCGTTGTCTATCGTAATTGTGTTTTAAAAATAAAAAAATTCATAGGAAAGAAAAAACCATCTCACAAATTCAATATCAACCAATAGAAATTTCAATAAATAGAATTCTAAAATAGAAACATAATAGAAATACTATACAAAATATAAAAAATGATAATAAAAAAATAAAATAAACAATAATGAGTACTTTGAATCCAGTAGACAAAAAGATTTTTATTTTTCAAATTACCTAGCTCTAACTAATCTGTAGAAGTGAAATACAAATACAATACACAATATACACAATACATTAGTAAATTTGAATCATTTAAATCAAAAATGAAAAATTGGAAGTTCTTTGAGACATGTCAATTAATCTTTTACTTTTCTTTGTCGTACAAAAAAACTTTTTGACTGTCCGGTGGAAACAGATTTAGCTAAAGAAAAAGCTTTTACTGCCGCTAAAGAGCCTTTTTTTCTCCAAAGATTTCTACGAATATGCTTTTTTGACATAGAAGTACGCTTTTTTGGAACTGCCATTCAAAAGGTAGGTGACTCATTTTTATCGTTGTATGTGAAAGACATATATTGTTCAAAATAAATTACTCTTTATTAGTCATTATCTATACTTATTCCATAAATTTCCCTCAATAATATCAGAATATACAAATAGAAAAAAATAGATTTCAATTTTCTATCTTCACTTCATTCTGATATTTACATATCTGATATTTACATAATTTCATAGTTACATACGTATTAGATACTCTATTGTTTTAGAAAATAATATATACAAAAAGAATAGAAAAAAGGAATGTAATTTAAAAAAAGGAATAATTTCATATTTTTTATTTAATTTTAATATTTAATAGAATATATAAAAGAATATAAACAATATTACAAATATACAAATATTCATTATTCATATGAAACAGTAATAATAGTAATAGAAAATATTTCTCTAAATAGAGAAATTAGTAAAATAGTCAAGTAAATACTACTATAATATAGTATGAATATATATATATATATTATGAATATATAGATATATTCTATATATTTATATATATATTTTTTGTGTATTTCTTATATTAAAGGATAAAAAAGTATAAAAATATATAATTATAATATATAAAGATAAAGATTCTAAAGATTAGACAAAGTAAAAAAGTGATTCTAGGAACATAGTAGTCTTAAAATTTAGTATTTAGAATTATCTAAATCTATCTTATATACATATATAAGATAGAAGTTTAAAATGAAGTCTAAAAAGAATATAAAGTGAATGGAGGGTTCTAATTATAAGTTAGAATATCAATAAATGAAAAGAAACAAAAAAAAATAGAAAATATATAAAGATAAAAAAAGAAAGAAAAAATATAAAAATTGAAAGAGATAAATAAATCTGTAACTGAACTGTAATATAAGAAATCTAGAAACTTAAATCTATATTAAATATAGAAATAGATCCGAATTGGTGAATCGGAAACAATTATACAAAAAAAAAGAACAATTAGTTTTCTTATGGAATATACATATAAATATGCATGGATAATACCCCTTTTTCCGCTCCCAGTTACTATGTCAATAGGATTTGGACTTCTACTTATTCCGACAGCAACAAAAGATCTTCGTCGTATGTGGGCTTTCCCGAGTGTTTTACTACTAAGTCTAGCTATGTGGTTTTCGGCCAATCTGTCTATTCAGCAAATAAATGGAAGTTTGACCTATCAATATCTATGGTCTTGGACCATCAATAATGATTTTTTATTAGAGTTCGGACACTTGATCGATCCACTTACTTCTATTATGTCAATACTAATTACTACTGTTGGAATCATGGTTTTTATTTATAGTGACAATTATATGTCTCACGACCAAGGATATTTGAGATTTTTTGCTTATATGAGTTTTTCCAATGCTTCAATGTTGGGATTAGTTACTAGTTCCAATTTGATACAAATTTATATTTTTTGGGAACTAGTGGGAATGTGTTCGTATTTATTGATAGGTTTTTGGTTCACACGACCCGTTGCAGCAAGTGCTTGTCAAAAAGCTTTTGTAACTAATCGTATAGGAGATTTTGGTTTATTATTAGGAACCTTAGGATTTTATTGGATAACTGGTAGTTTTGAATTTCGGGATTTGTTCCAAATAGTGAATACCTTGATCCACAATAATGGGGTCAATTATTTATTTGCTACTTTATGTGCCTTTTTCTTATTTGTTGGTGCAGTTGCTAAATCCGCACAATTCCCCCTTCACATATGGTTACCTTATGCCATGGAAGGTCCCACTCCTATTTCGGCTCTTATACACGCTGCTACTATGGTAGCGGCAGGAATTTTTCTTGTAGCTCGGCTTCTTCCTCTTTTCATAGTTATACCTTACATAATGAATCTCATTTGTTTAGTAGGTATAATAACAGTACTTTTAGGAGCTACTTTGGCTCTTGCCCAAAGAGACATTAAAAGAAGTTTAGCTTATTCTACAATGTCTCAATTGGGTTATATTATGTTAGCTCTAGGTATAGGTTCTTATCGAGCTGCTTTATTCCATTTGATCACCCATGCCTATTCTAAAGCTTTATTGTTTTTGGGATCCGGATCCATTATTCATTCAATGGAACCCATTGTTGGATATTCACCAGAAAAAAGTCAGAATATGGTTCTGATGGGAGGTTTAACAAAATATGTTCCAATTACAAAAACTACTTTTTTTTTAGGTACACTTTCTCTCTGTGGTATTCCCCCTCTTGCTTGTTTTTGGTCCAAAGATGAAATTCTTCACGATAGTTGGTTGTACTCACCAATTTTTGCACTAATAGCTTGGTTCACAACAGGATTAACCGCATTTTATATGTTTCGGATGTACTTACTTACCTTTGATGGGTATTTGCGCATTCATTTTCAATATTATAGTAGTCTTAGTAGTACAAAAAATAGCTCGTTTTATTCAATATCTCTATGGGGAAAAGAGACACTGAAGAAAGTAAATAGGAATTTCTTTTTTTCAAAAATGAATAAGAATAAGGTTTGTTTTTTTTCGAAAGATCTATCGAAAATTGACAAGAATGTAAGAAGTAAGATACGAGACTTTAGTACTATTTTAAAAAATAGGTACACTTATATGTACCCTCACGAATCATGCAATACTATGTTATTTCCTCTACTTGTATTAGTACTATTTACTTTGTTCATTGGATCAATAGGAATTTCTTTGAACGGCGGAGTAATAGGTTTGGATCTATTATCCAAATGGTTAATTCCATCGACAACCCTTTTTAATCCAAAATTAAATTCTTCTGAGGATTGGTATGGGTTTTTGTCAAATGCTTTTTTTTCAGTAAGTATATCTTTTTTCGGACTATTGATAGCATCTATTTTTTATGGATCTATTTATTCATCTTTCAAAAATTTGGGCTTAATTAATTTCTTTTTCAAAAGGAGTCCTAAAAGAATTATTCTGGACAAAATAAAAGGTGTGATATACAATTGGTCATATAATCGTGGTTATATAGATATTTTTTATACTGGGATTTTCACCATGAGTATAAGAGGGTTATCCGAGCTAACTCAGTTTTTTGATAAATATATAATTGATGGAATTCTAAATGGGGTTGGT